GTTAATGTAGCTTAAAATAAAAGCAAGGCACTGAAAATGCCTAGATGAGTGCTTTCACTCCATAAACACATAGGTTTGGTCCCAGCCTTCCTGTTAGCCATCAATAAACTTACACATGCAAGCATCCACACCCCGGTGAAAATGCCCTCTGAGTCTCCAAGACTAAGAGGAGCGGGTATCAAGCACACATCTGTAGCTCACGACACCTTGCTTAACCACACCCCCACGGGAGACAGCAGTGACAGAAATTAAGCCATGAACGAAAGTTCGACTAAGTTATATTGACCAGGGTTGGTAAATCTCGTGCCAGCCACCGCGGTCATACGATTAACCCGAGCTAACAGGAACACGGCGTAAAACGTGTTTAAGCGCCACACCAAATAGAGTTAAATTTTAATTAAACTGTAAAAAGCCATAATTATAATAAAAATAAATGACGAAAGTAACTCTACGACGGCTGATACACTATAGCTAAGACCCAAACTGGGATTAGATACCCCACTATGCTTAGCCCTAAACACAAATAATTATAAAAACAAAATTATTCGCCAGAGTACTACCGGCAACAGCCTAAAACTCAAAGGACTTGGCGGTGCTTTATACCCTTCTAGAGGAGCCTGTTCTATAATCGATAAACCCCGATAGACCTCACCAATTCTTGCTAATACAGTCTATATACCGCCATCTTCAGCAAACCCTAAAAAGGAATAAAAGTAAGCATAATCACAACACATAAAAACGTTAGGTCAAGGTGTAACCTATGAAATGGGAAGAAATGGGCTACATTTTCTACCACAAGAAAATCACACGAAAGTTATTATGAAACTAATAACCAAAGGAGGATTTAGTAGTAAACTAAGAATAGAGTGCTTAGTTGAATTAGGCCATGAAGCACGCACACACCGCCCGTCACCCTCCTCAAATAACCACGACGCACTTAAACCTATTTACACGCGCTAACCGTATGAGAGGAGACAAGTCGTAACAAGGTAAGCATACTGGAAAGTGTGCTTGGATAATCCAAGGCATAGCTTAAATAAAGCACCTAGTTTACACCTAGAAGATTTCACACACTATGAATGCCTTGAACTATTCCTAGCCCAAACCCCCTACTTTCAGTTAAATAACTAAAACAAAATATGAAACAAAACATTTACCCTGATTTAAAGTATAGGAGATAGAAATTCTAAACATGGCGCTATAGAGAAAGTACCGCAAGGGAACGATGAAAGAACATAATTAAAGTACAAAAAAGCAAAGATTACCCCTTGTACCTTTTGCATAATGAGTTAACTAGCAAAAAACTTAGCAAAACGAATTTCAGCTAAGTAACCCGAAACCAGACGAGCTACTTATGGACAGTTAATTAAGGACCAACTCATCTATGTGGCAAAATAGTGAGAAGATCTGTAAGTAGGGGTGATACGCCTAACGAGCCTGGTGATAGCTGGTTGTCCAGAAAATGAATCTTAGTTCAGCTTTAAAGATGCCAAAAATCCATACAAACCCTACTGTATCTTTAAAAGTTAGTCTAAAAAGGTACAGCCTTTTAGAAACGGATACAACCTTGACTAGAGAGTAAGATCTAATAACACCATAGTAGGCCCAAAAGCAGCCATCAATTAAGAAAGCGTTAAAGCTCAACAATTTAAACAGTATTAATCCCAACAACAAACAACCAACTCCTAGCCCCAATACTGGACTATTCTATTATTAAATAGAAGCAATAATGTTGACATGAGTAACAAGAAATACTTTCTCCTTGCATAAGCCTAAGTCAGTAGCTGATAATACCCTGACCATTAACAGTAGATAAAAACAACCCAACAATAGACAATTTATTAATTACACTGTTAACCCAACACAGGAGTGCACTCAAGGAAAGATTAAAAGAAGTAAAAGGAACTCGGCAAACGCAAACCCCGCCTGTTTACCAAAAACATCACCTCCAGCATCCCTAGTATTGGAGGCACTGCCTGCCCAGTGACAAACGTTAAACGGCCGCGGTATCCTGACCGTGCAAAGGTAGCATAATCATTTGTTCTCTAAATAAGGACTTGTATGAATGGCCACACGAGGGTTTTACTGTCTCTTACTTCCAATCAGTGAAATTGACCTTCCCGTGAAGAGGCGGGAATAAACAAATAAGACGAGAAGACCCTATGGAGCTTTAACTAATTAGTCCAAAGAAAACAAGCTTAACCATCAAGGGATAACAACACCCTCCATGGACTAACAGCTTTGGTTGGGGTGACCTCGGAGAATAAAAAATCCTCCGAGCGATTTTAAAGACTAGACCCACAAGTCAAATCAAACTATCGCTTATTGATCCAAAAATTTGATCAACGGAACAAGTTACCCTAGGGATAACAGCGCAATCCTATTCAAGAGTCCATATCGACAATAGGGTTTACGACCTCGATGTTGGATCAGGACACCCCGATGGTGCAACCGCTATCAAAGGTTCGTTTGTTCAACGATTAAAGTCCTACGTGATCTGAGTTCAGACCGGAGTAATCCAGGTCGGTTTCTATCTATTACGAATTTCTCCCAGTACGAAAGGACAAGAGAAATAAGGCCAACTTCAAACAAGCGCCCTAAATTAATTAATGATATTATCTCAATTAAATCCGCAAACAAAGCTCGCCCTAGAAAAGGGCTTAGTTAAGGTGGCAGAGCCCGGTAATTGCGTAAAACTTAAACCTTTATACTCAGAGATTCAAATCCTCTCCTTAACAACATGTTTATAATTAATATCCTAACACTAATTATCCCCATCCTTCTAGCCGTAGCATTTCTGACATTAGTCGAACGAAAAGTTTTAGGCTACATGCAATTTCGAAAAGGCCCAAACGTTGTAGGTCCATATGGCCTACTCCAACCTATCGCTGATGCAATTAAACTTTTCATTAAAGAACCACTACGACCAGCCACATCTTCCATCTCAATGTTCATTCTAGCGCCTATCCTGGCCCTAAGCCTCGCTCTAACCATATGAATTCCCCTACCCATACCATACCCCCTCATTAATATAAACCTAGGCGTCCTTTTTATACTAGCCATATCAAGCTTAGCCGTATACTCAATTCTTTGATCAGGCTGAGCCTCCAACTCAAAGTACGCACTTATTGGAGCTCTACGAGCAGTAGCACAAACAATCTCGTACGAAGTTACTCTAGCAATTATTCTATTATCTGTCCTTCTAATGAACGGGTCCTTTACCCTCTCCACACTAATCACCACGCAAGAACAAGTATGATTAATCTTCCCAGCATGACCTCTAGCAATAATATGATTTATCTCCACACTAGCAGAAACAAACCGAGCACCATTCGACCTCACCGAAGGAGAATCAGAACTAGTTTCAGGTTTTAACGTAGAATATGCAGCAGGACCATTTGCCCTATTCTTTATGGCAGAATATGCAAACATCATCATAATAAATATCTTCACAACAACCCTTTTCTTAGGAGCCTTCCACAGCCCATATATACCAGAACTCTATACAATTAATTTCACCATCAAATCACTGTTACTAACAATTACCTTCCTATGAATTCGAGCATCCTACCCCCGATTTCGCTACGACCAACTAATACACTTACTATGAAAAAGCTTCCTACCCCTAACACTAGCCCTATGTATGTGACACGTATCCCTACCCATCCTCCTATCAAGCATCCCCCCACAAACGTAAGAAATATGTCTGACAAAAGAGTTACTTTGATAGAGTAAATAATAGAGGTTCAAGTCCTCTTATTTCTAGAACTATAGGAATCGAACCTACTCCTAAGAACCCAAAACTCTTCGTGCTCCCAATTACACCAAATTCTAACAGTAAGGTCAGCTAATTAAGCTATCGGGCCCATACCCCGAAAATGTTGGTTTATACCCTTCCCGTACTAATAAACCCAATCATCTTCTTTATCATCCTAACAACCGTTATACTTGGAACCATTATTGTTATAATTAGCTCCCACTGACTGCTTATCTGAATCGGATTTGAAATAAACATACTCGCTATCATCCCTATTATAATAAAAAAGCACAACCCACGAGCCACAGAAGCATCCATTAAATACTTTCTAACCCAATCAACAGCCTCAATACTACTAATGATAGCAGTCATTATTAACCTAATATTTTCAGGCCAATGAACCGTAATAAAATTATTTAACCCAACAGCATCCATACTCATAACAATAGCCCTTGCCATAAAACTAGGAATAGCCCCATTCCACTTCTGAGTCCCCGAAGTAACACAAGGTATCCCCCTATCCTCCGGCCTAATTCTACTCACATGACAAAAACTAGCACCCATGTCTGTATTATATCAAATCTCCCCATCCATCAACCTAGACCTAATTCTAATCCTATCAATGCTATCAATTATAATCGGAGGCTGGGGAGGACTAAACCAGACCCAATTACGAAAAATCATAGCCTACTCATCAATTGCTCACATAGGCTGAATAACAGCAGTCCTACTGTACAACCCCACCATGACATTGCTAAACTTAATTATTTACATTATTATAACCTCTACCATATTTACCCTATTCATAGCCAACTCAACCACAACCACCCTATCATTATCACACACATGAAACAAAATACCCGTTATAACAGTCCTAGTCCTCATTACCCTCCTATCAATAGGAGGACTCCCCCCACTATCAGGATTCCTACCAAAATGAATAATCATCCAAGAAATAACAAAAAATGACAGTATCATCTTACCCACTCTCATGGCAATTACAGCACTACTAAATCTATATTTCTACATACGACTTACATACTCCACTGCACTCACAATATTTCCCTCCACAAACAACATAAAAATAAAATGACAATTTCACACCACAAAACAAATAACCCTCTTACCAACAATAGTCGTACTATCCACTATACTACTACCCCTCACACCAATCCTGTCAATCCTAGAATAGGAATTTAGGTTAAGCTAGACCAAGAGCCTTCAAAGCCCTAAGCAAGTACAATTTACTTAATTCCTGATAAGGACTGCAAGATCACATCTTACATCAATTGAATGCAAATCAACCACTTTAATTAAGCTAAGTCCTCCCTAGATTGGTGGGCTCCACCCCCACGAAACTTTAGTTAACAGCTAAATACCCTAAACAACTGGCTTCAATCTACTTCTCCCGCCGCGAGAAAAAAAAAGGCGGGAGAAGCCCCGGCAGAGTTGAAGCTGCTTCTTTGAATTTGCAATTCAATATGTTTATTCACCACAAGGCCTGGTAAAAAGAGGAATCTCACCTCTGTCTTTAGATTTACAGTCTAATGCTTCACTCAGCCATCTTACCCATGTTCATCAACCGTTGATTATTCTCAACCAATCACAAAGACATTGGTACCCTGTACCTCCTATTCGGTGCTTGAGCCGGCATAGTAGGAACCGCTCTAAGCCTATTAATCCGCGCTGAATTAGGTCAACCCGGAACCTTACTCGGAGATGACCAGATTTACAACGTAATCGTAACCGCACATGCATTTGTAATAATTTTCTTTATAGTAATGCCTATTATAATTGGGGGTTTCGGCAACTGACTAGTCCCTCTAATAATTGGTGCCCCAGATATAGCATTTCCCCGGATAAACAACATAAGTTTCTGACTTCTCCCTCCCTCTTTCCTGTTGCTCTTAGCGTCTTCCATAGTTGAAGCCGGAGCAGGAACTGGCTGAACCGTATACCCCCCTCTAGCAGGTAACTTAGCCCATGCAGGAGCCTCAGTAGACCTAACTATCTTCTCTCTACACCTAGCAGGTGTTTCTTCGATTTTAGGAGCTATTAATTTTATTACCACAATCATTAATATAAAACCCCCTGCAATATCTCAATACCAAACCCCCTTGTTTGTATGATCAGTACTAATTACTGCCGTATTATTACTCCTCTCCCTTCCTGTGCTAGCAGCTGGTATTACAATACTACTAACTGACCGAAATTTAAACACGACCTTCTTTGACCCAGCAGGAGGTGGAGACCCTATCCTATACCAGCACTTATTCTGATTTTTTGGACACCCCGAAGTATACATTCTTATTCTACCCGGATTTGGGATAATCTCTCACATCGTGACCTACTATTCAGGAAAAAAAGAACCATTTGGGTATATAGGGATAGTATGAGCCATGATATCAATTGGATTTCTAGGGTTTATTGTATGAGCCCACCATATATTCACAGTAGGAATAGACGTTGACACACGGGCCTATTTCACATCAGCTACCATAATTATTGCTATTCCTACTGGAGTAAAGGTCTTCAGCTGACTAGCTACGCTCCACGGAGGCAATATTAAATGATCTCCCGCTATAATATGAGCTCTAGGCTTCATCTTCCTTTTCACAGTCGGAGGCTTAACAGGAATTGTTCTAGCCAACTCCTCCCTTGATATTGTCCTTCACGATACATACTATGTAGTTGCACACTTCCACTACGTGCTATCAATAGGAGCCGTGTTCGCTATTATAGGGGGATTCGTACATTGATTCCCACTATTCTCAGGTTATACTCTCAATGCTACATGAGCTAAAATCCACTTTGTAATCATATTTGTAGGTGTAAACATAACCTTTTTCCCACAACACTTCTTAGGGCTATCTGGTATACCACGACGATACTCAGACTACCCAGACGCATACACAATATGAAACACCATTTCATCTATGGGCTCATTTATCTCACTAACAGCAGTTATACTAATAATTTTTATTATCTGAGAAGCATTCGCATCTAAACGAGAAGTCCTAACTGTAGACTTAACCACAACAAACCTAGAATGACTAAACGGATGCCCTCCACCATACCATACATTCGAAGAACCTACATATGTCAACCTAAAATAAGAAAGGAAGGAATCGAACCCCCTATTATTGGTTTCAAGCCAACACCATAGCCACTATGACTCTCTCAATTAGTGAGATGTTAGTAAAACATTACATAATCTTGTCAAGATTAAATTACAGGTGAAAATCCCGTACATCTCATATGGCATACCCCATACAACTAGGTTTTCAAGATGCAACATCACCCATCATAGAAGAATTACTGCACTTCCATGACCACACACTAATAATTGTATTCCTAATTAGCTCATTGGTACTCTACATCATTTCACTAATACTAACAACGAAGTTAACACATACTAGTACGATAGACGCGCAAGAAGTAGAAACAATCTGAACAATTCTCCCAGCTATTATCCTAATCTTAATTGCCCTCCCATCTCTACGAATCCTATACATAATAGACGAAATCAACAATCCATCCCTCACAGTAAAAACTATAGGACATCAATGATACTGAAGCTACGAATATACAGACTATGAGGACTTAAGCTTCGACTCTTATATGATTCCAACATCAGAATTAAAACCAGGGGAACTACGACTACTAGAAGTAGACAACCGAGTCGTACTACCCATAGAAATAACAATTCGAATACTAATTTCCTCTGAAGACGTATTACACTCATGAGCAGTACCCTCCCTAGGACTGAAAACAGACGCAATCCCAGGTCGCCTAAATCAAACAACCCTAATATCAACCCGACCAGGCCTATATTACGGCCAATGTTCAGAAATCTGCGGATCAAACCACAGTTTTATACCAATCGTCCTTGAACTAGTTCCACTAAAACACTTTGAAAAATGATCTGCATCTATATTATAAAATCATCAAGAAGCTAAACCAGCATTAACCTTTTAAGTTAAAGACTGAGAGCACTACCCTCTCCTTGATGATATGCCACAACTAGACACATCAACATGACTTACAATAATCTTATCAATATTCCTAGTCCTCTTCATTATCTTTCAACTAAAAATCTCAAAACACAACTTTTACCTAAACCCAGAACTAATATCAATAAAAACGTCAAAGCAAAACACCCCTTGAGAAACAAAATGAACGAAAATCTATTTGCCTCTTTCATTACCCCTATAATACTAGGCCTACCCCTCGTTACCCTCATCGTCTTGTTTCCCAGTTTATTATTTCCAACATCAAATCGACTAGTCAACAATCGCCTTATTTCCCTCCAACAATGACTACTCCAACTCATCTCAAAACAAATAATAAGCATCCATAACTCTAAAGGACAAACATGAGCACTAATACTAATATCCTTAATTCTATTTATTGGATCAACAAATCTATTAGGTTTACTACCCCACTCATTTACACCAACCACGCAACTGTCAATAAACCTAGGTATGGCCATTCCTCTGTGAGCAGGAGCTGTCGTCACAGGCTTCCGCAATAAAACTAAAGCATCACTCGCCCACTTCCTACCACAAGGAACACCAACCCCATTAATTCCAATACTAGTAATTATTGAAACTATTAGCCTTTTTATTCAACCGGTAGCCCTTGCCGTACGACTAACAGCCAACATCACAGCAGGACACCTATTAATTCACTTAATCGGAGGAGCTACACTTGCACTAATAAGCATTAGCACCACAACAGCCCTCATTACATTTATTATCTTAATCCTACTAACAATTCTTGAATTTGCAGTAGCCATAATTCAAGCCTATGTATTTACCCTCCTAGTCAGCCTATACCTGCACGACAACACATAATGACACACCAAACCCATGCTTATCACATAGTAAACCCAAGTCCTTGACCCCTCACAGGAGCACTATCTGCCCTCTTAATAACATCAGGCTTAATCATATGATTTCACTTCAACTCAACAGCCCTACTAATACTTGGCTTGACAACAAACATACTTACAATATATCAATGATGACGAGACATTGTCCGAGAAAGCACCTTTCAAGGACATCACACTCCAACCGTTCAAAAAGGCCTTCGCTATGGCATAATTCTCTTTATTATCTCCGAAGTCTTGTTCTTTACTGGATTTTTCTGAGCATTCTACCACTCAAGCCTCGCTCCTACTCCTGAACTAGGAGGCTGCTGACCACCAACAGGTATTCACCCACTAAACCCCCTAGAAGTCCCACTACTTAATACCTCTGTCCTCCTAGCCTCAGGAGTATCAATCACCTGAGCCCACCACAGCCTCATAGAAGGAAATCGCAACCACATATTACAAGCCCTATTTATTACCATCGCACTGGGTGTTTACTTCACATTACTACAAGCTTCAGAGTATTACGAAGCACCTTTTACTATTTCAGATGGAGTCTACGGCTCAACTTTCTTTGTAGCTACAGGCTTCCACGGCCTTCATGTTATTATTGGATCTACCTTCCTAATCGTCTGCTTCTTCCGCCAATTAAAATTCCACTTTACCTCAAATCACCATTTTGGTTTTGAAGCCGCTGCCTGATACTGACATTTCGTAGACGTAGTGTGACTTTTCCTCTATGTATCTATCTACTGATGAGGCTCATATTCTTTTAGTATTAATCAGTACAACTGACTTCCAATCAGTTAGTTTCGGTCTAATCCGAAAAAGAATAATAAATCTAATACTAGCCCTCCTAACCAACCTCGCTCTAGCTACACTACTCGTTATCATCGCATTTTGACTCCCTCAACTAAACGCATACTCAGAAAAAACAAGCCCCTATGAATGCGGATTTGATCCCATAGGATCAGCCCGCCTCCCCTTCTCCATAAAATTCTTTCTAGTAGCCATCACATTTCTCCTATTCGATCTAGAGATCGCACTACTCCTACCCCTACCATGAGCCTCACAAACAACTAACCTAAACACAATACTCACCATGGCCCTCTTCCTGATCTTCCTACTAGCCGTAAGCCTAGCCTATGAATGAACCCAAAAAGGATTAGAATGAACTGAATATGGTATTTAGTTTAAAACAAAATAAATGATTTCGACTCATTAGATTATGATTTAACTCATAATTACCAAATGTCCCTTGTATTCATAAATATTATAGTAGCATTTACAGTATCTCTCGCAGGATTATTAATATATCGATCCCACCTAATATCGTCCTTACTATGCCTAGAAGGAATAATACTATCCCTGTTCGTCATAGCTACCTTAATAATCCTGAACTCACATTTCACTTTAGCCAGCATAATACCGATCATCTTACTAGTCTTCGCAGCCTGTGAAGCAGCACTAGGCCTATCCCTATTAGTAATAGTATCCAACACATATGGCACCGACTATGTACAAAACCTCAATCTACTACAATGCTAAAATATATTATCCCCACAATAATACTTATACCCCTAACCTGATTATCAAAAAATAACATAATCTGAATTAACTCCACAATACACAGCCTATTAATTAGCCTCACAAGCTTACTTCTTATGAACCAGTTTGGTGATAATAGCCTTAATTTCTCACTAATCTTCTTCTCCGACTCCTTATCCACACCACTATTAATCTTAACCATATGACTCCTCCCCCTAATACTAATAGCCAGCCAAAATCACCTATCAAAAGAAAATCTAACCCGAAAAAAACTATTTATTACTATATTAATYCTACTACAACTGTTCCTAATCATAACATTYACCGCCACAGAACTAATTCTTTTYTACGTCCTATTTGAAGCAACACTAGTCCCAACACTCATCATCATCACCCGATGAGGAAACCAAACAGAACGTCTAAACGCGGGCCTTTACTTTCTATTCTACACGCTAGTAGGATCYCTACCCCTACTAGTCGCACTCATCCATATTCAAAACACARCGGGGTCTCTAAACTTCCTAATCCTTCAATAYTGAGCACAACCAATACCCAACTCCTGATCCAATGTATTCATATGAYTGGCATGCATAATAGCTTTCATAGTAAAAATACCACTATAYGGCCTCCACCTATGACTCCCCAAAGCCCACGTAGAAGCTCCYATTGCAGGCTCTATGGTCCTTGCAGCAGTCTTACTAAAACTAGGAGGGTACGGCATGCTACGAATTACATTGCTCCTAAACCCGGTAACCGACTTCATAGCATACCCATTCATTGTGCTATCCCTATGAGGCATAATTATAACCAGCTCAATCTGTCTACGCCAGACAGACTTAAAATCTCTCATTGCATACTCCTCCGTCAGTCACATAGCACTTGTTATTGTAGCCGTCCTTATTCAAACGCCCTGAAGTTATATAGGGGCCACAGCCCTAATAATTGCCCACGGCCTTACGTCCTCGATACTTTTCTGCCTAGCAAACTCCAACTACGAACGAATCCATAGTCGAACAATAATTTTAGCTCGTGGCCTACAAACATTCCTCCCATTAATAGCTACCTGGTGACTCCTAGCAAGTCTAACTAACCTAGCTCTACCCCCAACAATCAACTTGATCGGAGAACTATTTGTAGTAATATCAACATTTTCTTGATCCAACATTACAATCATTCTGATAGGACTAAATATAGTAATTACCGCCCTATACTCCCTCTACATGCTAATCACAACACAACGAGGTAAATACACCCATCACATCAACATCATCTCACCCTCCTTCACACGAGAAAATGCACTCATATCACTACACATTTTACCCTTACTACTCCTATCTCTTAATCCAAAAATTATTCTAGGACCCCTGTACTGTAAATATAGTTTAAGAAAAACATTAGATTGTGAATCTAATAATAGAGGCCACTATCTTCTTATTTACCGAAAAAGTATGCAAGAACTGCTAATTCTATGCACCCATGTCTAACAATATGGCTTTTTCAAACTTTTAAAGGATAGTAGTTATCCATTGGTCTTAGGAACCAAAAAATTGGTGCAACTCCAAATAAAAGTAATAAACATATTCTCCTCCTTCACATTAATAACCCTACTCCTACTAACCATCCCCATCATAATAACAGGCTCTCCCACCTACAAAACCTCCAACTACCCACTCTACGTAAAAACAACCATCTCATACGCCTTCCTTATAAGCATAATCCCCACAATAATATTCATCTACACAGGACAAGAAGCAATTATCTCAAACTGACACTGACTAACAATACAAACCCTTAAACTATCCCTTAGCTTCAAGATAGATTATTTCTCAATAATATTTGTCCCGGTAGCACTATTCGTAACATGATCCATCATGGAATTTTCAATATGATACATGCACTCAGACCCCAACATCAACCAATTCTTCAAATATCTACTCCTATTCCTTATCACAATACTCATCCTTGTAACCGCTAACAACCTTTTTCAACTATTCATCGGCTGAGAAGGAGTTGGAATTATATCATTCCTACTCATTGGGTGATGACATGGGCGAGCAGACGCAAACACGGCAGCTCTCCAAGCAATCTTGTATAACCGCATCGGCGACATTGGATTTATTTTAGCAATAGCATGGTTCCTAACCAATCTCAACACTTGAGACCTCCAACAAATCTTTATATTAAACCCAAACAACTCCAACCTACCCCTAATAGGCTTAATTCTAGCCGCAACCGGAAAATCCGCACAATTCGGCCTACACCCATGACTGCCCTCTGCAATAGAAGGTCCAACCCCTGTCTCAGCATTACTCCATTCAAGCACAATAGTCGTAGCGGGCATTTTCCTCCTAATCCGCTTTTATCCACTAACAGAAAACAACAAATTTGCCCAATCCATTATACTATGCCTAGGAGCCATTACTACACTATTCACAGCAATATGTGCTCTTACCCAAAATGATATTAAAAAAATCATTGCTTTCTCCACATCAAGTCAACTAGGCCTCATGATAGTAACAATCGGTATTAACCAACCCTACCTAGCATTCCTTCATATCTGCACCCACGCCTTCTTCAAAGCCATACTATTCATATGCTCTGGCTCCATTATCCACAGCCTAAATGACGAACAAGATATTCGAAAAATAGGAGGGCTATTCAAAACAATACCATTTACTACAACAGCCCTAATTATCGGTAGCCTCGCACTAACAGGAATACCCTTCCTCACTGGATTCTACTCCAAAGACCTAATCATTGAATCCGCCAACACGTCATATACCAACGCCTGAGCCCTTTTAATAACACTAATCGCCACCTCCTTTACAGCAATCTACAGCACCCGAATTATTTTCTTCGTACTCTTAGGACAACCCCGATTCCCAGCCCTCATTATTATTAACGAAAATAACCCCTTCCTAACCAACTCTATCAAGCGCCTACTAATTGGAAGCCTATTTGCAGGATTTATTATCTCCAACAATATTCCTCCAACGACAATCCCCCAAATAACTATACCCCACTACCTAAAAATAACAGCCTTAGCAGTCACAATCCTAGGATTTATTTTAGCACTAGAAATCAGCAACATAACCCGCAACCTAAAATTCAATTACCCTTCCAATACCTTTAAATTCTCCAACCTCCTAGGGTACTACCCTACAATTATACACCGCCTGACTCCTTACTTAAACCTGACAATAAGCCAAAAATCAGCATCCTCTCTCCTAGACCTCATTTGACTAGAAAACATCCTACCAAAAACCACCTCACTGATTCAAATAAAAATATCCACCATAATTACAAGCCAAAAAGGCCTAATCAAATTATATTTCCTCTCTTTCCTAGTCACAATCCTCACCAGCACAATCCTATTTAATTTCCACGAGTAATCTCCATAATAACCACAACACCAATCAATAAGGATCAACCAGTCACAATAACTAACCAAGTGCCATAACTGTACAAAGCTGCAATTCCCATGGCTTCCTCACTAAAAAACCCAGAATCTCCCGTATCATAAATCACCCAATCCCCTAGGCCATTAAACTCAAATACAATTTTCACCTCTTCATCCTTCAACACATAATAAACCATCAAAAACTCCATTAACAAACCAGTAACAAATGCCCCCAAAACGGCCTTATTAGAAACCCAGATCTCAGGATACTGCTCAGTAGCCATAGCCGTTGTATAACCAAATACCACCATCATACCCCCTAAATAAATCAAGAAGACCATTAAACCTAAAAAGGACCCGCCAAAATTCAATACAATCCCACAACCAACCCCACCACTCACAATTAAACCTAACCCCCCATAAATAGGCGAAGGTTTTGAAGAAAACCCAACAAAACCAATCACAAAAATAATACTTAAAATAAACACAATGTATGTTATCATTATTCTCGCATGGAATCTAACCACGACTAATGATATGAAAAACCATCGTTGTCATTCAACTACAAGAACACTAATGACCAACATTCGAAAAACCCACCCACTGTTAAAAATTGTAAACAACGCATTCATTGACCTTCCAACCCCATCAAACATCTCATCATGATGAAACTTCGGCTCCCTCCTAGGCATCTGCCTAATTCTACAAATCTTAACAGGCCTATTTTTAGCAATACACTATACAGCCGACACAACAACAGCATTTTCCTCCGTTACCCACATCTGCCGCGACGTAAATTATGGTTGAATCATTCGATACATACACGCAAACGGAGCATCCATATTCTTCATCTGCCTGTTTATACATGTAGGACGAGGCCTCTATTATGGGTCCTACACCTACACAGAAACATGGAACATCGGAGTAATTCTTCTATTCGCAACAATGGCCACAGCATTCATAGGCTATGTCCTCCCATGAGGGCAAATATCATTCTGAGGAGCCACAGTCATTACCAACCTCCTCTCAGCAATCCCATACATTGGTACAAACTTAGTCGAATGAATCTGAGGAGGCTTTTCAGTAGACAAAGCAACTCTCACCCGATTCTTTGCTTTCCACTTTATCTTCCCTTTTATTATTGCAGCCCTCGCCATAGTTCACCTACTCTTCCTCCATGAAACAGGATCCAACAACCCCACAGGAGTCTCATCGGACGCAGACAAAATCCCATTCCACCCCTACTACACCATTAAAGACATCCTAGGCGCCCTACTACTCATTCTAGCCCTAATAATCCTAGTATTATTCTCACCCGACTTACTTGGAGACCCAGATAACTACACCCCAGCAAACCCACTCAACACACCTCCCCATATTAAACCCGAATGATACTTCCTATTTGCATACGCAATCCTACGATCAATTCCAAACAAACTAGGAGGAGTCCTAGCTCTAGTTCTCTCAATCCTAATTCTAATTCTCATACCACTTCTCCACACATCCAAACAACGAAGCATAATGTTCCGACCAATTAGCCAATGCTTATTTTGAATCCTAGTAGCAGACCTACTAACACTCACATGAATTGGAGGACAACCGGTTGAACACCCATACATTATCATCGGACAACTAGCATCTATCATATACTTCCTTCTCATCCTAGTACTAATACCAATAGCTAGCACCATCGAAAACAACCTTCTAAAGTGAAGATAAGTCTTTGTAGTACATCAAATACACTGGTCTTGTAAACCAGAAAAGGAGAACAACCAACCTCCCTAAGACTCAAGGAAGAGACTAGAGCCCCACTATCAACACCCAAAGCTGAAGTTCTATTTAAACTATTCCCTGAAAAAAGCTATCAATATACCCCCACAAACATCAAGAGCCTCTCCAGTATTAAATCTGCCAAAAAATCTAAAAATGTAATACAAACTTTATACTTTACGGTCCCATATTGATAGCACACACTAAACAGTATGTTCTTAGACATGCATATGTTATACAGCACTATTCAGGTTGTAAGTACATAGAATTAATGTTGCACAGACATATTATGTATATAGTACATTACATGATTATCCCCATGCATATAAGCAAGTACAGTAAGGATTAATGTAATAAAGACATAATATGTACTTAGTACATTATTTGGTCCAGTCCATGCATATAAGCAAGTACATAACTTCATTAATAGTACATAGCGCATGTACTCGTTCATCGTACATAGCGCATTTAAGTCAAATCTGTCCTCGTCAACATGCATATCCCGTCCCTTAGATCACGAGCTTAACGACCATGCCGCGTGAAACCATCAACCCGCTCGGCAGGGATCCCTCTTCTCGCTCCGGGCCCATTAATTGTGGGGGTAGCTATTTAATGAACTTTATCAGACATCTGGTTCTTTCTTCAGGGCCATCTCATCTAAAATCGCCCACTCTTTCCTCTTAAATAAGACATCTCGATGGACTAGTGGCTAATCAGCCCATGCTCACACATAACTGTGCTGTCATACATTTGGTATTTTTTAACTTTTGGGGATGCTTGGACTCAGCTATGGCCGTCTGAGGCCCTGACCCGGAGCATGAATTGTAGCTGGACTTAACTGCATCTTGAGCATCACCATAATGGTAGGCACGAGCATCACAGTCAATGGTCGCAGGACATAAAATATTATATATCGGACTATCTATTGTCCCCCCCTGCCCCATTGCTTCCCCCCTATATACCTCCCACCATTTTTAACATGCTCCCCCCTAGATACTTATTTAAATTTATCGCATTTTCAATACTTAAATTAGCACTCCAACCAAAGCAAGTATATAAGTGCCTGGGTCTCCCTCATGACCCGTA